GTCAAGAGTAGCTTAACATTAAAGCAGAGCACTGAAGCTGCTAAAATGGTTCTCGAACCCCTTGACACAAAGGATTAGTTCCAGCCTTAATATCAACTATATATGAAATTACACATGCAAGTTTCCGCACTCCCGTGAGGACCTCCTTTAACTATAAATATAAAAAAGAGATGGTATCAGGCTCACAACAAGTTAGCCCACAACACCTAGCCACCCACACCCTCAAGGGTACTCAGCAGTGATAAACCTTAAGCTATGGACGCAAGCCCGACTAAGTTACATATTTTAGAGCTGGTAAACCTCGTGCCAGCCACCGCGGTTATACGAGGAGCTCAAGCTGATATCTCCGGCACAAAGCGTGATTAAAATACTAGCTTAATTAATACTATAGAAGCCATCATGCCTGCTAGTTGAATAGGTATGCCTAAATATCTCAACATCGAAAGAATCTATACTAATAAACTCACTTTGACATCACGAAAGCAAAACTCACAAACCGGGATTAGATACCCCGCTATGCCTGCCATAAATAAACCACCGTCGCCAGGGCACTACGAACAATCGTTTAAAACCCAAAGAACTTGACGGCACCCTAAACCCACCTAGAGGAGCCTGTCCTATAACCCGATATCCCACGTTTTAACCCCACCGCCTCTCGCCCCCAGTCTATATACCGCCGTCGCCAGCCAACCTTATAAAAGAATAACCGTAGGCAAAGAAGCTATTTATGCAAACACGTCAGGTCGAGGTGCAGCCTATGAGGCAGGCAGAGATGGGCTACACTCTCTCCCCAGAGTATACGAATAATTTAATGAAATAATTTTGAAGGTGGATTTAGCAGTAAACAAGAATAGTTTGTCTAGTTGAAGTTGGCCACTAGGGTGCGTACACACCGCCCGTCACTCTCCTCACCCCCCCGGAGAAAAGTCGTAACATGGTAAGCGTACCGGAAGGTGCGCTTGGAAAACAGAAGATAGCTTAAAAGTTAAGCATTTCCCTTACACCGAAAATATTCTTGTGCGATTCAAGATCTTCTGATTACTGATCTAAATATATTTATCTAACAACTTTTAATTTATGATTATTAAACAATTTCACATATTTTACAGCAAACCATTACCCCCATTTTAGTATAGGTGATAGAAAAAAATTATACATATACAGTACCGCAAGGGAACATTGAAAAAGTGATGAAACAGATTGATTAAGTAAAACAAAGCAAAGATAAAATCTTGTACCTTTTGCATCATGGCTTAGCAAGTAGACCCGAAAATACTGCCGCCCCCCCGAAACTAGACGAGCTACCCTGGGATTACCTATAAGGGTTAATCCGTATCTGTGGCAAAAGATTGGAAAAAGCCCTGGGTAGAGGTGAAAAGCCTACCGAGCCTAGTGATAGCTGGTTACTTAAGAAACAAGTTTAAGCTTGATCTTAATTTGTAGATAAGCAACAAAATTACTTATAAATTTAAACATCTTACTCCTCTACACTTTAAGTTTTATTCACTAGGGGTACAGCCCTAGTGAACAGAGATACAGCTCTATTAATTAGATAATATTACATCTATAAACTTAAGTAGGCCTAAAAGCAGCCACCAAGAAGAAAAGCGTTACAGCTTAAGTTTACCAAACTTTAAATACCATAATATATAAAGACCCTATAACCACTATTAAGTAATCCTATATTATAGGAAATATCCTGCTAAGATTAGTAATTTGAGGCCGCACCCCTCTAAATGTAAGTGTAAACCAGATCGGACCAACCACTGGAAATTAACGGCCCTTAAAACAACAGGAAGTCATCAACGCACCTACCGACAGGAAAAACAAGAACTAATAACCGTTAATCCTACACTGGAACATAATATAGAAGATATAAAGGATGAGAAGGAACTCGGCAAACACATGCCTCGCCTGTTTACCAAAAACATCACCTCCAGATAAGAACACCCTATTGGAGGCAAGACCTGCCCAATGATTAATATTGAATGGCCGCGGTACTTTGACCGTGTAAAAGTAGCGTAATCACTTGTCTTGTAAATTAAGACTGGAATGAAAGGTTACACGAGGGCATAACTGTCTCCTTATCCCTATCAATGAAATTGACCTACCCGTGCAAAGGCGGGTATAAACCCATAAGACGAGAAGACCCTGTGGAGCTTCCAAACATTTACATCGCATAATCATTATTTACGATGCACAGTTTTAGGTTGGGGCAACCACGGAACAAAAGTAATATCCACGACGACGAAAATACAATTTTCTTAACCTAGAGTTACAACTCTAAGTACTAGTAAAACTAACGTTAATAGACCCAGCATCACTTGCTGCCTAACGAAACAAGTTACCCCAGGGATAACAGCGCAATCCTTTCCACGAGCCCGAATCAACGAAAGGGTTTACGACCTCGATGTTGGATCGGGGCACCCCAATGGCGCAAAAGCTATTAAAGGTTCGTTTGTTCAACGATTAAAGCCCCACGTGATCTGAGTTCAGACCGGAGTAATCCAGGTCAGTTTCTATCTATGTTTGCTACTTCCCCAGTACGAAAGGACCGGCGAAGCAAGGGTCTATACACTTATGCAAACCCTATATCAATCTTATGAGATCAACTTAATAAGAATAGTAAGCAACCTTAAATAATAACTAGACAAGTTTATTTGGATGGCAGAGCTCAGTAATTGCACAAGGTTTAAGCCCTTATACCAGGGGTGCAAATCCCCTTCCAAATAAATCATGCTAGTTATATTAACATCCGCTTTAATTTTAGTTTTAATAGTTCTACTTGCAGTAGCATTTCTAACAATAGTTGAACGAAAAACCCTAGGTTATATACAACTTCGCAAAGGACCTAATGTAGTCGGATTTATAGGACTTTTACAACCTATTGCAGACGGAGTAAAACTATTTCTAAAAGAACCCGTATGACCTATTGCAGCCTCCCCAGCCCTATTTATTACGGCTCCTATTATAGCACTAACCTTAGCTCTATCCCTCTGAATATTTATCCCTATACCACAATCAATCTCTACCATTAATCTAACACTTCTTGTAATTATAGCAATTTCAAGTTTATCAGTATACGCCACCCTTGGCTCAGGCTGAGCCTCTAATTCAAAATATGCATTAATTGGGGCACTTCGAGCTGTAGCCCAAACTATTTCCTATGAAGTAAGCCTAGGCTTGATCCTACTATGTTTAATTATCTTAACAGGAGGGTTTTCTCTACAAGCCTTTATTTACACACAAGAACATACCTGATTCTTACTCTCAAGCTGACCCCTAGCAGCAATATGATTTGTATCTACTTTAGCAGAAACAAACCGAACTCCATTTGATTTAACTGAAGGAGAATCAGAACTTGTCTCTGGTTTTAATGTAGAATATGCTGGAGGTCCATTTGCTTTATTTTTTCTAGCTGAATACTCTAACATCTTATTCATAAACACCCTTACAGCAATTATGTTTTTAGGGCCTCTTGGGTCAAACAATTTAAATATCTTACCAATTATTAATGTAATGATAAAAGCAACCCCCCTCATTATCTTATTCCTGTGAATTCGGGCCTCATATCCACGATTCCGATATGATCAACTAATACACCTTATATGAAAAAACTTCCTACCCCTTAACCTAGCCCTCTTTACTCTTCAATTATCCCTCGCTGTATCCTTTGGAGGAACTGGAGTCCCACAAATATAAACACTAAGCACAAACTGAATTTTTAATAGTTGGAAGTATGTCCGAAAATAGGAACCACTTTGATAGAGTGACTACAGGGGATATTACCCCCTTTCTTCCTTATTAGCATGAAAAGATTCGAACTTTAATCTGAGAGACCAAAACCCTCCGTGTTTCCGTTACACCACATCCTAAGTAAGATAAGCTAAATGAAGCTTTTGGGCCCATACCCCAAATATGATGTTACCTACATCTCTTACTATATGCTATCCCCCTTAATTCAATCTACACTACTAATAACCCTAGGTCTTGGCACACTTGTAACATTTTCAAGCACCAGCTGAATTCTAGCTTGAATCGGATTAGAAATTAATACAATTGCTATTATCCCGTTAATAGCCAAAACACACCACCCACGTTCTATTGAAGCAACCACTAAGTACTTCATTGCTCAAAGTGCAGGCTCTGCCACACTTCTTATTACTGCTTGTTTAGCCGCTTGACACTCAGGAAATTGAGCAATCGGCCCCTCAAGTGATCCAATCATTCTTAATGCCATAACTCTTGCTCTAATACTTAAACTAGGCATAGCCCCTATACACTTCTGACTTCCAGAAGTAATAGCAGGGTTAGATCTTACTACAGGCATAATTCTAGCAACTTGACAAAAATTAGCCCCAATCGCTCTCCTTATTCAAATTGCACAAGATCAAAATAGTATATTTATTCTTGGCCCCGCCTTGTTATCAGTCTTTATTGGAGGATGAGGAGGCCTAAACCAAACTCAAACACGAAAAATCATGGCCTATTCATCAATCGCCCACATGGGCTGAATTGCTAGTATAGCTCCATTTAACCCAACAATCACTTGAATTACAACACTAATCTATTGTCTACTTACAAGCACAACATTCATCGCCCTCAATATTTTAAAAGCCAATAAAATTACAGCTCTTACCATAAATAAACACAACCAGATTTCTCAAATACTCTTATTAACTCTACTACTCTCTTTAGGGGGCCTACCGCCACTTACAGGATTCGCTAATAAACTTCTAGCATCAGTTGAACTCGCCAACCAAAACCTTGCCATTTACCTATTCATAATAATAATAGGCTCACTATTAAGTCTATTCTTTTATACTCGAATATGCTATCTATCAATTATTTTATCACCTCCCTGCCCAACAACAAATCTAACTCTTTGACGTGTAACCCCAAATAAACCTATGACTCTCATGACTATATTATCAATCAACCTATTTATTCTAACACCTCAACTAATAGCAATCTTTACTATACACTAGAAATTTAAGTTATATAGACTCTAAGCCTTCAAAGCTTACAGTAAGGGATACTACCCTTAATTTCTGATTCTAAAATTTGCAAGATATACTCACATCTTCTGAACGCAAATCAGATGCTTTAAATTAAGCTAAAATTTTTTATCTAGACCAGCAAGTATTATACTTACAACCTCTTAGTTAACAGCTAAGTGCTAATTTTAGCTTTGATCTAAGACCCCAACAGAATCCACTTCTGTATCTTCAGATTTGCAATCTGACATGAACTTCACCACAGGGTCAATATTGATAGAAAGAGAAATTAAATCTCTGTAAGCGGGTCTACAGCCCACCGCCTAAACATTCGGCCATCCTACCAGTGACTCTCATTCGTTGATTATTCTCTACTAATCATAAAGACATCGGCACCCTATATCTAATCTTCGGGGCCTGAGCAGGAATAGTGGGAACCGCTTTAAGTATTCTTATTCGAGCAGAACTAAGTCAACCAGGCACTTTACTAGGAGATGACCAAATTTTTAACGTTATCGTAACCGCCCATGCTTTCGTTATAATTTTCTTTATAGTTATGCCAATTATAATTGGAGGCTTCGGAAACTGACTTGTACCACTCATACTTAGTGCCCCTGATATAGCCTTCCCTCGTATAAACAACATAAGCTTTTGATTACTTCCACCCTCACTACTCCTACTTTTAGCCTCCGCAGGAGTTGAAGCAGGGGCTGGCACAGGATGAACCGTATACCCACCTCTAGCAGGAAACTTAGCCCACACAGGGGCCTCCGTTGACTTAACAATTTTTTCCCTACATTTAGCCGGAATTTCATCAATTCTAGGGGCAGTCAACTTTATTACAACAATCTTCAATATAAAACCCCCAACTATAACACAATATCAAACTCCTTTATTTGTTTGATCTGTTTTAATTACCGCAGTACTTCTTCTTCTATCACTTCCTGTACTTGCAGCCGCCATCACTATACTTTTAACAGATCGCAATTTAAATACATCCTTTTTTGACCCAGCAGGAGGAGGAGACCCAATTTTATACCAACACCTATTTTGATTCTTTGGGCACCCTGAAGTTTATATTCTAATCCTACCAGGCTTTGGAATTATCTCTCATGTAGTTGCCTACTACGCCGGGAAAAAAGAACCATTCGGGTATATAGGAATAGTCTGAGCAATAATGGCTATTGGACTACTAGGCTTTATTGTATGAGCTCACCACATATTCACAGTAGGTATAGACGTTGACACACGAGCCTACTTTACATCAGCCACAATAATTATTGCTATCCCCACAGGAGTTAAAGTCTTTAGCTGATTAGCCACTCTCCATGGTGGAAAAATCATATGACACACCCCAATGCTATGAGCCCTAGGCTTTATTTTCTTATTTACTGTAGGAGGACTTACCGGAATTGTTTTATCCAACTCATCTCTAGATATTATCCTTCATGATACTTACTATGTAGTAGCTCACTTCCATTATGTATTATCTATAGGAGCTGTTTTTGCAATCATAGCCGGCTTCGTTCACTGATTCCCACTATTCACAGGCTATACACTCAACGAAACTTGATCAAAAGCACACTTCGTAATTATATTTACTGGTGTAAATCTCACATTCTTCCCTCAACACTTCCTAGGTTTAGCCGGCATACCACGACGCTACTCAGACTACCCAGATGCCTATACTACATGAAATGTAGTTTCCTCAATTGGATCAACAATCTCATTAATCGCTGTTATACTATTTATATTTATCTTATGAGAAGCTTTCTCTGCTAAACGTAAAGCTGTTGCTACAGATCTCCTTAACACAAATATTGAATGACTTCATGGCTGCCCACCCCCTTATCACACTTATGAAGAACCAGCTTATGTTCAAGCTAATTTCAAGAAAAGAGGGATTCGAACCCCCCTACGCTGGTTTCAAGCCAGATGCATAACCATATCTGCCACTTTCTTAAGATACTAGTAAAAATATTACACTACCTTGTCAAGGTAATATTATGAGCCTTACACTCATGTATCTTGCTTATGGCACAGCAAGCTCAACTAGGACTTCAAGATGCAGCCTCCCCTATTATAGAAGAACTCATTCATTTCCATGATCATACTCTAACAGTCGTATTCTTAATTAGTGTATTAATTTTTTACCTCATTATTCTAATAGTTTCAACCCAATTAACAAATAAACATTCTCTTGACTCACAAGAAGTAGAAATCGTATGAACAGTTATACCAGCCATTGTCCTCATTATAATTGCTCTCCCATCCCTACGCATTCTTTATCTTACCGATGAAATTAGTGATCCACATTTAACCATTAAAGCAGTTGGCCACCAATGATACTGGTCCTACGAATACACTGATTACAATCAAATAGAATTTGACTCTTACATAACACCGACCAACGAACTTGAACCAGGAGGAATTCGCCTTCTAGATGTAGACCATCGCATTGTAGTACCAATAGAATCCCCCATTCGCATGTTAATTACATCAGAAGATGTTATCCACTCCTGAACTATCCCGTCTTTAGGTACTAAAGTAGATGCGGTCCCAGGCCGATTAAATCAAGCAACATTTATTACAATTCGACCAGGTCTATACTTTGGCCAATGCTCAGAAATCTGTGGCGCAAATCATAGTTTTATACCAATCGCACTAGAAGCTGTTCCTCTTCCATACTTCGAAGATTGAACTACTAACGGATTATAATCTCAACACATATACTGCCACTAAGAAGCTAACTTTAGCATCAGCCTTTTAAGCTGAAGAAGGGTGAATATGTTCTCCCTTAGTGATATGCCACAACTTGAGCCTGCCCCTTGATTCTCTATACTTACAGTATCATGATTAATTATTTTACTATTAATTATGCCAACTATTATATTTTACCAAACACAAAACACTGTCTCTACTCAACAAGCCATTAAACCCAAACAACCCACCTGAACCTGACCATGACACTAGCAATCTTTGATCAATTTAGTTCTCCAACAATACTTGGGCTTCCTCTATCCTGATTAGCCATATTAATTCCTAGCATTTTACTAATTTTACAAACACCAAATTTTATTAAATCTCGCTATCATACATTACTAATACCCTTACTAATAACTATTACTAAACAACTATTTATTCCAATTAATACGCAAGGACATAAATGAGCCCTAATCTGTATAGCCTCTATAATATTTATCTTAACAATTAATCTTCTAGGATTATTACCATATACTTATACACCTACTACCCAGCTATCCATAAATATAGGATTAGCAGTACCGATGTGATTAGCTACTGTTCTTATTGGTATACAAAAAAAACCAACAGAAGCCCTGGCCCACCTATTACCAGAAGGCACCCCAATCGCACTTATTCCTATACTTGTTATTATCGAAACTATTAGCCTTATTATCCGGCCCATCGCATTAGGAGTCCGACTAACTGCTAATTTAACAGCTGGGCATCTACTTATTCAACTGATCTCTATTACCACCTTCGCAGTAATACCAGCTATTTCACTTACCCTAGCCACTTCATTACTACTATTCCTCTTAACTATTCTAGAACTAGCCGTTGCTATAATTCAAGCCTACGTCTTTATTCTACTTTTAACCCTTTATCTTCAAGAAAACGTCTATGTCCCACCAAGCTCACGCATACCACATGGTAGACCCAAGCCCCTGACCCCTAACCGGTGCTGGCGCCGCGCTATTAATAACTTCCGGCCTAGCCATATGATTCCATAAAAATTCTTGTATCCTAATAACACTTGGTCTAATTCTAATACTTCTTACAATATATCAATGATGACGAGACGTTGTTCGAGAAGGCACTTTTCTTGGCCACCATACTTCTCCAGTCCAACAAGGTCTTCGTTATGGAATAATCTTATTTATTATTTCAGAAGTCTGTTTTTTCGCAGGTTTTTTCTGAGCCTTCTATCACGCCAGCCTAGCACCAACCCTAGAACTTGGCCTAACATGACCTCCTACAGGAATTAACCCACTAAACCCATTTGAGGTACCACTATTAAATACTGCAGTACTACTTGCCTCAGGAGTCTCCGTAACCTGGGCCCACCATAGTATTACTGAAAAAAACCGAACAGAAGCAACCCAAGCTCTAGCCCTAACAGTGCTGCTCGGACTCTACTTTACAGCTCTTCAAGTCATAGAATATTATGAAACCCCATTCACAATGGCAGACAGCGTATACGGCTCAACTTTTTTTGTCGCAACAGGCTTCCACGGTTTACATGTAATTATTGGCTCTCTATTTCTACTTACATGTTTAGTACGACATATACAATACCATTTTACCTCAAAACATCACTTCGGCTTTGAGGCCGCTGCATGATATTGACACTTTGTAGACGTCGTTTGACTGTTCTTATATATTTCAATCTACTGATGAGGATCTTAACCCAACCTGCCTTTTTAATACATTTAATATAGTTGGCCTCCAACCAACCAAACCTGGTAAAAACCCAAGAAAAGGCACATGAACTCCTTCATAATCATAATTATCCTAACTTCAACTCTATCATCTATTTTAGCCTTACTAGCATTTTGATTACCAATCATAAAACCTGATAGTGAAAAGCTTTCCCCCTACGAATGCGGCTTCGACCCACAAGGATCTGCTCGCCTGCCATTTTCCCTTCGATTCTTCCTAGTGGCTATTCTATTTTTGCTATTCGACTTAGAAATTGCCCTTCTCCTCCCATCCCCATGAGCAACCAACATTCTCCACCCAGAATTCACCCTTCTTTGAGCCTCCCTATTTATTATCCTTCTTACACTAGGCCTAGTCTATGAATGATTACAAGGTGGCCTAGACTGAGCAGAATAATCCATTGGGGTTTAGTCTAACTAAGACAATTGATTTCGGCTCAATTAATCCTGAACTTTCAGGAACACCTACTCACTATGCCCCTGACATTAATTTTTACATCATTCTTTTTAGCCCTATTAGGTCTATCCCTGCAACGAAAACACCTTCTTTCACTTTTACTCACCTTAGAAAGTATAGCCCTAGCATTATATGTCTCCACAGCATTATGAGCCCTAAACAACACATCCCTCCCGATAATAGCAGCACCACTTATTATCTTAACATTTTCAGCCTGTGAGGCAGGCATAGGACTATCCCTAATAATCGCAACAGCTCGTACTCACAACACAGACCAATTAAAAGCCCTAAACCTGTTAAAATGCTAAAACTTATTATCCCCTCAATTATACTAATTCCAATAACCTTTTTAATTAATAAAAAAAGCATATTATGAATTGCTACAACTTTCTTCAGTTTTTTAATTGCAACTCTATCAACACTCACATTAAACATAGATATAGCTGAACACAACTCAACTAACCCCCTCTTAAGCGTTGATCAATTTTCATGCCCACTAATTATACTATCTTGCTGATTATTACCTTTAACTATTATAGCCAGCCAAGCACATATAAAAACTGAACCAATTACACGACAAAAAACAATAATCTCTCTACTTATTCTTCTTCAAATCCTTTTATGTATTACTTTTGGAGCCTCCAACCTACTAATATTCTATATCGCCTTTGAGACTACCTTAATCCCAACCCTTTTAATTATTACTCGCTGAGGAAATCAAAAAGAACGACTTACAGCTGGCCTATACTTCCTCTTCTATACACTATCCGCCTCCCTCCCACTCCTTCTAGCCCTCATTATAATCCAAACCAACTTAAACTCTCTATCAACCTATATTATTCCGCTATCTGACCTCTCACTACTCTCAAATTCACCATGATCTGAGGCCTTATGATGAGTTGCTTGCTTTTTAGCCTTTTTAATTAAAATACCTCTTTATATCTTTCACTTATGATTACCAAAAGCTCACGTAGAAGCCCCAATTGCAGGGTCTATAATCTTAGCCGCAATTCTATTAAAACTAGGAGGTTATGGTATGATTCGTATGTCATCCTTATTTATTCCACTAACTAAAGACTTAGCTGTTCCTTTTATAATTATTGCCATATGGGGAATAATTGTAACCAGCTCTATTTGTCTACGACAAACAGATCTAAAATCTATAATCGCCTACTCATCTGTTAGCCACATAGGCCTAGTAGTAGCTGGAATTTTTACAATAACACCATGAGCATGATCTGGAGCTCTTGCAATAATAATCGCACACGGATTAGTCTCATCAGGCTTATTTTGTCTGGCTAATATTACATATGAGCGTACCCATACACGCTCAATCTTCATAAATCGAGGCCTACAAGCCTTATTCCCCCTGATATCATTTTGATGACTAATAATAACCTTTGCCAATATAGCTCTACCTCCATTCCCAAATTTTATAGCAGAAATTCTAATTATTACCTCCTTATTTAACTGATCAAACTGAACTATTATTCTACTAGGTCTAAGCATAACCTTAACCGCTCTTTTCTCATTAAACATGCTTATTATAACTCAACATGAACACCCCAACAAACATGCACCAGTTAATCCTAGTACCACTCGAGAACATTTACTAATACTTATACATATAGCCCCTGTTATTCTTCTTATCATTAACCCAAGCGCTATCATAATTAGAAGCACGCATAGTTTAAATAAAACATTAGATTGTGAGTCTAATAATGAAGGTTAAAACCCCTCTGCCTGCCGAGAGGAGCAAGGTAGCACTAAGAACTGCTAATTCTTTCCCCTGAGGTTCAACTCCACAGTCCTCTCGAGCTTCTAAAGGATAAGCAGAAATCCGCTGGCCTTAGGTGCCACCAATCTTGGTGCAAATCCAAGTAGAAGCTAATGAATTCTAACTATCTAACCTTAATTATAAACTCCGGAGCACTACTTACAATTATTATTCTTCTTCCCCCAATTATTATACCAAAACCATCTATAATTTTCACAACAAAACTAGTCAAAACTTCCATATTTATTAGCCTAATCCCACTAACCATCTATCTAAATGAAAATATAGAAACCACCCTTACACTAAAGCCCTGAATAGATTGAACTCTATTTAATATTGCCCTATCTTTTAAAATTGACAAATATACTGCTATCTTTACCCCAATCGCCTTAGTAATCACCTGAAGTATTATAGAATTTTCACAATGATACATAGAGAAGGAACGACTTGTAGACAAATTCTTTAAATATCTTCTTCTATTTTTAATCACAATAATTACCTTTATCTCTGCAAACAACCTATTACAATTATTTATTGGTTGAGAGGGAGTAGGAATTATATCCTTCCTTCTAATTAGCTGATGATCAGGTCGGACAAAAGCTAATGTTTCTGCCCTTCAAGCAGTAGCCTACAACCGAATTGGAGACATTGGACTAATAATGAGTATAGTATGAATATGCTCTAATACTAACTCATGAGACCTACAACAAATTACACTGCTACTATCTAACCAACAATATATTATTCCAACTCTAGGATTCTTAATTGCAGCCACAGGGAAGTCAGCTCAGTTCGGACTTCACCCTTGACTCCCAGCTGCAATAGAAGGCCCCACTCCTGTTTCAGCCCTACTTCACTCAAGCACTATAGTTGTTGCAGGGGTATTCCTCCTTATTCGACTCCACCCATTATTTCAAAACTACCCATTTATACTAGAAATAACTCTATGCCTTGGAGCAATAACCACCATTTTCGCTGCCCTTTGTGCAACAACACAAAATGATATTAAAAAAATTATTGCCTTCTCTACATCAAGCCAGCTAGGCCTAATAATAGTAGCAATTGGCCTCAATCACCCTCACATTGCCTTCCTCCACATATGCACACATGCCTTCTTTAAAGCTATACTCTTCTTATGCTCAGGAAGTATTATCCACAATATAAATAATGAACAAGACATTCGAAAATTCAGTTGTTTAAATAATAACCTCCCTCTGACAACATCCTGTATAACCATTGGATCCGCAGCACTTATAGGCCTACCATTCCTAGCTGGCTTCTTCACAAAAGATCTTATTTTAGAAGCCCTAAACACCTCCTATACCAATGCCTGAGCCCTAATAGTTACTCTCCTAGCTGTAACACTAACAACTGCCTATAGCTCACGACTAATTATCATGTCAGCTTCTGGCACCCCCCGATACTTAGCCTTAACTCCAACACACGAAAACAACTTCATTAAAAATCCCCTAAAACGACTAGCTTGAGGTAGCATAATCTCAGGGTTAATTCTTACAAGTACCATCCCACCAATAAAGCCTCAAATTTTTACAATACCAACCTATATTAAAACCATTGCCCTCATTATATTTATTATTAGCTTAGTTATTTCTATTGAACTAACTAATAAAAAAATCAACCAAACTGTATTCTCCTTTTTTACCCAACTAGCATTCTACCCTCACATTATTCATCGTATATTATCCCGTCTCTCCCTAACATGAAGCCAGAAATTAATAACACAAGCCACAGATCTGACTTGACTTGAAAAAATTGGACCAAAAGGTCTAGCAAATAACCAACTAAAGCCCTCAACAATATTAACAGAAGCACACCGCTTAAACTCTGCTACTCTACCATTAATAGCCTTTGCCCTAGCTATAATTACACTAAGTCTCACAGCTCGCAGGGCCCCACGATCTACCCCACGAACCACCACTAAGACAGAAAATAAACAAACCAATAAAGCTCACCCAGCTAATATAAGGATAAACCCAACCTCATAAAAAGTCGTCACCCCCAACCATTCAGCCCCAAAAATACCTCCCGTATAGTCCACACCCTCACAAGCTACTGAAGTACTTAATAAAAAATTATTAAAATAAAAATAACCAGCGAAGCAAACACATAGAACACAAATTATAAAAAACCAAAATAACCGACCCCCAAGAATTTCAGGGTAAGGATCAGCGGCCAAAGCTGCCGAATACACAAAGACTACTATCATACCCCCAAGATATAACAACACTAGAACTAAAGATAAAAATGTACCCCCATGATATAAAACAACAAAACACCCAGAAACAGCAACAAACACCAAGCCTAAAGCAGAAAAATAGGGAGACGGGCTTAAAACAACCACAGCTACCCCCAATAAAAACATTATAAAAAAACATATAATTAAACTTAACATATGCTCTAAAAAACTTATTACTTTTATATTAGAGCACTTCTAACCACTTCCTCTATTTTCCCCTATGCCCTACCCGGCATAGGTGTATGCCTCTATGGCATAGGTATATATAATAACATAGGTATATGCCTCTATGGCATAGGTATATATAATAACATAAGTACCTACTCCTCCAAATATCATTACAATTCATTGCATAAGCTTATCCCTAGACTAAGGTACTCTTTTTATCACTCTTGGCATACAACTGCTAAGCTCGATTTCCCGGAGGGTATACAAGTATGTTTCACTGAAGTCTCACATCCATCCAGGCATAGGGCATATATGATATACCTTTCCCAGCTTCAATAATCTCTCGTCCCGCGGTTTCACGACAACCCCCTTACCCCCTTTGACCCCCCAAGTTCATTGCTACCGTCAACCCCCTCAGGAACCGGCGAACTTTTGGTCATTTACCTAAACTTATTAAAGCTTTGATAGCTTAAATATAAAGCACTGGTCTTGTAAACCAGCGAATGAAGATCTAATTTCTTCTTAAAGCAGCATTCTCATTAAGACTTTAACTTAAACCAGCGACTTGAAAAACCACCGTTGTAGAATTCAACTATAAGAACTACCAATCACAATTTTTAAAAATTTTTGGTTTTTTGGTTTTTAATTGTAATTTTAAAATTTTTTTTTAATTGTAATTTTAAAATTTTTTTTTTTAATTGTAATTTTAAAATTTTTTTTTTAATTGTAATTTTAAAATTTTTTTTTTTAATTGTAATCTGACTAATGTCCCACCCACCAACTATTATTCGAAAAACTCACCCCCTTCTATCACTAGGTAATAGCATGCTAGTTGACCTTCCTTCTCCTGCTAATATCTCGGCCTGATGAAATTTTGGCTCACTCTTGGGCCTATGTCTAATCTTACAAATTATTACAGGATTAATTCTTGCGATACATTACACCGCTAACACTGAACTAGCCTTTTCTTCAGTTATACACATTTGTCGCGATGTTAACAACGGATGACTTATACGAAATCTTCACGCTAATGGGGCCTCTATATTCTTCATTTGTATTTATGCTCACATTGGGCGAGGAATCTACTACGGCTCTTATTTATATAAAGAAACATGAAACGTTGGAGTCATTTTATTTGCATTAACTGCAGCCACTGCCTTCGTTGGCTATGTACTCCCATGAGGGCAAATATCCTTCTGAGGGGCAACTGTTATTACAAACTTAATTTCAGCAGTACCTTACGTAGGAGACGATATTGTAGTATGATTATGAGGAGGCTTCTCAGTATCAAACGCCACCCTAACCCGGTTCTTCACATTCCATTTTATTTTACCATTTATTTTAGCAGCAATAACTATAATTCACATTATGTTTCTTCACCAAACAGGATCTAATAATCCCCTAGGAATTAACTCTAACTTGGATAAAATTCAATTCCACCCATACTTCTCTTTCAAAGATATTTTAGGCTTTGTCATTTTACTTGGGGTTCTTTTTATAATTTCCCTTTTAGCCCCAAATGCACTAGGTGAACCAGACAATTTTATTTACGCCAATCCTCTTAGCACCCCACCTCATATTAAACCGGAATGATATTTCCTATTTGCCTATGCGATTCTACGCTCTATCCCTAATAAATTAGGAGGAGTTTTAGCTTTAGCCGCAGCCATCATAATCCTCCTAGTTATTCCATTTACCCATACCTCTAAACAGCGTGGTATCCAATTCCGCCCACTTGCTCAAATTACATTTTGAATTCTAATCGCTGATCTAGCACTACTCACCTGATTAGGAGGAGAGCCAGCCGAACATCCATTTATTTTAATAACACAAATTGCATCAACAGTGTACTTTATAATTTTTATTGTAATTTTCCCAATTCTAGGCCGCCTAGAAGACAAATTAATTCTGTTGTCAAAAACCACAGGCAAATTTAACTGAAATTTAATACATAGATTTTTTCAAAGGAAGGGGATTTAAACCCCTGTATCTAGCTCCCAAAGCTAGTATCTTAATATTAAATTATCCTCTGATTTTAAAC